CAGCAGCAAATGCTAGTTCCCTTCTTGGTTCTAACGAAGCAGATTTAGTCATTAGTAAAGCTGAAGTCAACGAGGGTACTACTATGAAGCGACTAAAACTTCGAGCGCGAGGACGTAGTTATCGGATAAAAAAACCGACCTGCCATATAATGATTGTAATGAAAGATATCTCCATAAGTGAATATGAAGAGACATTCTGGTTCAAGCCAGAGAAATTTTTTGAAACAGACTCTATGCAAGAGTTAAAAAAAACGAAAGGGAAAAATCAGTATAGAACTAGAGAAGAGCACGATATGTATAATAATGGGGGAGCATGGGACAAAAAATAAATCCACTTGGTTTCAGACTTGGTACAACCCAAAGTCATTATTCCCTTTGGTTTGCACAACCAAAAAAGTATTCAGAAAATTTACAAGAAGATGCAAAAATAAGAGATTATATCAAGAATTATATACAAAAAAAGATGAAAATCTACTCCGTCGTCGAAGGAATTACACGTATAGAGATTCAAAAACAAATCGATGTAATCAAAATTAAAATCTATACAGCATCCCCAAAATTATTTAACGAAAAGCGACCGCGAGAAATCGAAGAATTACAGAGAAATTTACAAAAAGAATTTTTTTGTGTGAACCGAAAATTTAACCTTGCTATCATAAGAATTGCAAAGCCTTATAGAAATCCTACTATTCTTGCAGAATTTATCGCCGACCAATTAAAGAATAGAGTTTCATTTCGAAAAGCAATGAAAAAAGCAATTGAATTAACTGAACAAGCAAATACAAAAGGAATTCGAGTACAAATTGCAGGACGTATTGACGGAAAAGAAATTGCGCGGGTTGAATGGATCCGAGAAGGTAGAGTTCCCCTACAAACCATTCAAGCGAAAATCGATTATTGTTCCTATCCAGTTCGAACTATTTCTGGGATATTAGGCATTAAAATTTGGATATTTATTGATGGAGAATAAGAAACTTTGACTGGACCTTCCCTTCTAGTTGCTAATACTAAAAAACGAGAAAGCCATTTCTTCTTTTTCTGTTCAATCCAAAACCAAAAAATTTTTTGAATTCGTAATTCTTCATAATTCTATCAGGTTTAATAAAAATTCAATTGAATGCTTGATATAATTGCTATGCTTAGTGTGTGACTCGTTGGTTTTTTCGGGTTAGTAAAAAAAAAGCCACTGATAGTCGAAACTAATAACTCTAGAAAAATACCCAATTCATCACTTCGCATTATCTGGATCCAAAGAACCGGTCAAGATATGACAGATCAGTCATATCCTTGTAGCAACTGAAACCTTTTTGCCTAAATAAAAACAAAAAATCAGATTCTAAGTTGTGAATCAAAATAGAGAAAAGAAAATAAGGGTGTGGATAAATGGAAGGATGAGAGAAAGAAAGAAAACGACGATTGATGCTATCTAATTCCAATATGGAATATGTAAGGTCTATGAGCCGTCTCATAAAAAGGGCAATGTAAGAAAGCATTAATACAGATTCATCCATACTAAAATGAATCCGCCCAGAGAACAAAAAAATCAAGAGCTTCGAGTCAATAAAGACTGAGAAGATTGACTCACGCACAACTTTCATTGAGCTCCATTGCAGAATTCAGACCTAAACATTAAGTAAGAAGCGATGAGAACGACGGAACCTGTGGATCTCAAAAATTCGATTGAACACGAATTCTAATGATTCATTGATCTGGATGGCGGAACGGACCCGAGACCAATTCATCTATTCGAAAAAGTTAGAAATTATGGCTACAACCAAAATCGAAATTGAATTGAAAGAGTCAACATTCGCCCGCGAAAACTTTCTTTTCTTGGATTACTAAATTTGGGTCAATTAAAGATGCTAAGGCGGTTAAATTCAAGGAGAAAACAAAAGAAAGATTCATTTTAAGATTCTCAAAACCAATAAAATTATATATATATCTATATTTCATAGAAATAGTTCTTTTAGGTCTTTCACTATACGATAGAAAGAAGATACAAATTACTACCAGATTTGAGATCGATTCGCTGAACTCCATACTTCGATATATTACTTATACTTATGAAATCGATGGATATCGTATGAACTACAAGTCTATCTTAATTCAAATTCTATTCTATCTAAATTTCCTTAAAATTCCCTATTTTTGATCGCGAGGAGCCGGATGAGAAGAAACTCTCACGTCCGATTCTGGAGTAGAGATGGAATTCAAACCCAACCATCAACTATAACCCCAAAAGAACCAGATTCCGTAAACAACATAGAGGAAGAATGAAGGGAATTTCTTATCGAGGTAATTATATTTGTTTCGGTAAATATGCTCTTCAGGCACTTGAACCCGCTTGGATCACATCTAGACAAATAGAAGCAGGTCGACGGGCAATGACACGAAATGCACGCCGCGGTGGAAAGATATGGGTCCGTATATTTCCAGACAAACCGGTTACAGTCAGAGCCGCAGAAACACGTATGGGTTCGGGTAAAGGATCGCCTGAATATTGGGTAGCTGTTGTTAAACCAGGTCGAATACTTTATGAAATCGGTGGCGTAACAGAAAATATAGCTAGAAGGGCTATTTCAATAGCAGCGTCCAAAATGCCTATACGAACTCAATTCATTCTTTCGGGATAAAATTTGGAAATGTAAAAGAAAAAGGCAAAAGCAAAAAAAATCGCTTTTGGGGATACAAACGAATCGCAGGTGCAGGTTTGGTTTTTTGGACAAACAATATTTCTTTTTTTCTTCGACCTTTACTTTGCCTAAAAAAAATAATCAAAAAAATGATATGATTCAACCTCAGACTTATTTGAATGTAGCGGATAACAGCGGGGCTCGCAAATTGATGTGTATTCGAATCATAGGAGCTAGCAATCGTCGATATGCTCATATTGGTGACGTTATTGTTGCTGTGATCAAAGAAGCGGTTCCGCAAATGTCGCTAGAAAGATCAGAAGTGGTCAGAGCTGTAATTGTACGTACTTGTAAAGAACTCAAACGGGACGAGGGTATGATAATACGATATGATGACAATGCCGCAGTTGTCATTGATCAAGAAGGCAATCCAAAAGGCACTCGAGTTTTTGGTGCGATTGCAGAGGAATTGAGACAGTTCAATTTTACCAAAATAGTTTCATTAGCTCCCGAAGTATTATAAAACGAGACCCTAATCTAGTTCCATGATAATATCATTCCAGAAAGAATATAGTTATGTTTAGAGTAGTTATTTGAAAGAAATCAATTAAGATTCAGTTAGTAGATTGTGTCTCACGCATATACCTTGAAAAATGCATAGTCATAACCAAAGAAAAAACAAGAAAAACATGTTGATTATATCAAAATTGGGAGGGACCAATACTTTAATTCATTATGGCTAAGGATACTATTGCTGACATACTAACCTCGATACGAAATGCTGAGATGAATACAAAAAGAGTGGTTCGAATAGCATTTACGAATCTCAGCGAAAGTCTTGTTAAAATACTTTTACGCGAGGGTTTTATCGAAAACGTGAGAAAACATCGAGAAAACAACAAATCTTTTTTGGTTTTAACCCTACGCTATAGAAGGAATCGGGACGAGCCTTATAGAAATCGAAAAGTTTTAAATTTAAAACGCATCAGTCGACCCGGTCTACGAATCTATTCTAACTATCAACGAATTCCTAGAATTTTAGGCGGGATGGGGATTGTAATTCTTTCTACTTCTCGAGGTCTAATGACAGACCGAGAGGCTCGATTAGAAAGAATTGGTGGAGAATGTTTGTGTTATATATGGTAATACTTCTAATATCCAAATGAAATTCGCAACTTTCTATTTGTGACAAAGAAAGGGGACAGGTTGTCTAATATCATATCTCATCTACGACCTCATCTTTGAAAACGACATCTATGGTTTTAGATCGTCCAGAATAAAGAAGTTGATCCAGAATAAAAGAGGTTTTCGTTTAACTGAAAAACAGAAATCGATTCCGGAAAGTTTAATTAAAGAATCCGTTCTCAACGACATCTTTGGGGTTCATTTAGATAATAATGATCTAATTCTCGGTTATATTTCGGGAAAGCTACCACTTAGGTTTATTATAATACAACGAGTCTTCAATTAGTCGAATTTTTAACTTTGCGAAAAATAAGAATCAAAAATTTCGGTATTTTTTTTTTCAACTTCAACATTTTCAACATTTATTCAATATGATTCGAAATGCAAAATTTCAAGAAACTTATTTTCTTCCAAGACGTAGATTCAGAATTAAGGTGAAAAGTCGGCAAATATGAAAATAAGAGCCTCTGTTCGTAAAATTTGTGAAAAATGTCGATTAATACGCCGTCAGGGCCGAATTCGAGTAATTTGTTCCAACCCAAGGCATAAACAAAGACAAGGATAATCAACCTCGGGAAAGGCCCGATATTCAAAAATGGATAGATCCATAGATCTCTGACTCATATTTATGAGATGCTAAAATATGGCAAAAGCGAGACTGAAATTGGTTTCACGTAGGACCCGACGTCTACGTAAGAGTACGCGTAGAATACCAAAAGGGGTTATTCATGTTCAAGCAGGTTTTAATAATACCATTGTGACTGTTACAGATGTACGAGGTCAAGTGGTTTCTTCGTCCTCTGCCGGTAATTGTGGGTTCCGGGGTACACGAAAAGCGTCGCCATTTGCTGCTGAAACCACAGCAGTAACCGCTATTAGTACAGTAGTGATGCAACGCGCAGAAGTCTTGATAAAAGGTGCCGGTCTCGGGAGAGACGCAGCATTACGAGCTATTAGCAAAAGTGGTATACGATTAACTTTTGTACGGGATGTAACTCCTTTGCCCCATAATGGCTGTAGACCTCCGAAAAAAAGACGTGTGTAAAAATCAAAATTGAAGAGATTTCAACAGCAAGAAAAACAAGAGAAATAAATGATTCCAATGATCTGATCAAATAATATTATTATGGTTCGAGAGCAAGTAAGAATAGATACTCGGACACTCCAGTGGAAGTGTGTTGA